ATATTATTATAGGAATAAAGATAATTGTTCTTATTATATTTAAACATATAATTGATTTTGTAGTCCCATTTATTTTATTTATATTAAGTAAAAAAAACGATTTAATTATTATTATTATTGTTAGATTTAGATAAAAATATAGACTGATTAAGGTTGATATAAATATAATTAATGGTAAAATTAATATATTTATTTTTGTTATTATATATAAGATTATTAATTTTGATAAAAACCCTATTATTGGAGGTATTCCCCCAAGAGATAAAATTAATATAATAATAAAAATGTTTTGTTTGTTTAGATTATAGTTTTGTTCTGTAAGAGAATATGTTGAGTGATTTGAATAGAAATTTATATTAATAAATAGAGGAAAAATGATTATTCTATAGATTAATAGATATAAAAATATTAGAGTGTTATTAATTGAACAGGAACATAATATTCAGCCTAAATGAGAGATAGATGAATAAACTATGATTAATTGAAGTCTGGATTGATTAATTGCTTGGATTCTTCCTAAAATTGCACTTGTTAATGAGCATATAATGATGATAGTGTAATTAAAGTTAATAAATGATAATATAAATAGAGGAGCTAATTTTTGTCAAGTTAAAATAAGATATAGTGTTATTCATCTTATATGTTTACATATAGCAGGTAACCATATATGAAATGGTGATCTTCCCAGTTTAATTAATAAAGATAATATTATAATAGATGATATAAATGTATTATTAAATATAGAAAATGAGCAGAAAGAATATAAATATATAATAATTATTGTTATAATAAATAATGATGATCTGAGTCTTTGAATAATAAAATATTTTATTGAACTCTCAATCTCAAAATTTTTAGTTTTAATATTTATTAATGGAAGAATACCTATTAAATTTAATTCTAATCCTATTCATATTATCAGTCAATGTGAGGATGATAGGGATATAATTGTACCAAGAATTATTATAATTATAAATATAAAATTAGAAGGAAAAAATTTATTATTCATAAAAAGTAGGACAATTATGAGTTGCTCAAAATAAAGTTAGCAGCTTTATTATATAACATTATTACTTTTATATTCAATTTAATGATCCTTGATTTCATTCATGAAGTAGGCCTATGGTTAAAATTAATAGGAAAATAATTGAAGATGATGTATAAGTAATTGAAGGTGAGGTTAGAATATTAATTACTATTGGTATTAATAGAATAATTTCAATATCAAAAATTAGAAAAATAACTGCTAATAAGAAAAAACGTATAGAAAATGGAGAACGGGTGTATCATGATGGGTCAAATCCACATTCAAAAGGAGAATTTTTCTCACGATCTTTTGAAGATTTAATTATAATTGTATTTCTAATTATTATTAATAAAAGATTTAATAGAATTAAAAAAAGAATGAAGAAAATAACTGAATTCATTAAGCATAGAAGATTAATATATCTTATGGTTTATAACATCAATATAATCCGTTCATTCCGGCGCTATACTTCAGTGAAGAAAATAAATTTCAATTTTTTAATTAACAGTTAAATGCCTCTATTTTGGCTTTTCATTGGTAAACAAGGGTAGATAAATACCTAATTATGGGTCGAAACCATATATGAAAATTCATTTCTTGGTTAATGGGATTAAATAGATATAACTATTTCTTTTTAATTGCAAGTTAAATTTTCTTGATAAAATATAATACCACTAAGGATTAAAAAAATCATTATCTAAATTAAAAATTTAGTGCTTAAAATTTCAGCCACTTAATAAATTAACTATAATTTAAGATCCTCATCAGTAAATAAAAGTGTATAGAAATAATCACACTACATCTACAAAATGCCAATATCAAGCTGCTGCTTCAAATCCAAAATGGTGAGTGGAAGAAAAATGATTTATGATAATTCGAATTAAAGATATAAAAAGGAATGTAGAGCCAATAATTACATGTAATCCATGAAATCCTGTTGCTACAAAAAAGGTTGATCCATAAATACTATCTGAGATAGAAAATGATGCTTCAATGTATTCTATTATTTGTAGAAATGTAAAATAAAACCCTAATGTGATGGTGATGATTATAGAGTGAATGGCTGGATTTAATTTATTTGTTATTAGTGAATGATGGGCTCAAGTTACAGATACCCCGGAGGATAAGAGAATAGCAGTATTTAAAAGAGGGATTTGGAATGGGTTTAATGGGTAAATATTAATTGGTGGTCAGCAAGCTCCAATGTCTGTATTAGGAGCTAATCTACTATGAAAATAAGCTCAAAAGAAAGCAAAGAAGAAACAAATTTCTGATACAATAAATAGTAGCATACCTCATCGTAACCCGTTATAAACTTTAGTAGTATGAAATCCTTGAAATGTTCTTTCTCGAATAATATCTCGTCATCATTGAATTATTGTTATAATTATTATTAAAAGCCCTAAGAATATGAGGAGATTTCCATAGTTATGAAATCATGAGGATAAGCCAGTTGTTAAAAATAATGCACTTATAGATCCAGTTAGTGGTCATGGTCTAAATTCAACTAAATGAAAAGGATTTCGGGTCATAAAATYTTAAGATTAATTAATTAAATTTTATCTGTTGACAAAAATTTACTTAAAATTTATTGGGTACGCCAAAATTATTAGACAAATTTGTCAAGAGAATTGGGGGGGGTAAGGTGGGTCCCTTTTTAATAATTATCTCAAATGTATGTATTATATAAATCTCATATATTCTAAGTAAAATGATATTTAAATATAATGAATAAGACAGTCATAATTATTTGTCTGAAAATTAATTAATTAAATATATATGGTTGAATTGTTTTGATTTTTAAATATTTTTAAAATTATTGATCATCACTATATATTTATTCGTTTTAATGTGTTTATAGTTCTTATTATCGTCTTATATAATATTGTTTTCAACACTGCTTTTATTACAACGGTACTAGTGGACTAATTATATATATTTAGTATTAGACTGTTTCTATTTAATCTTTTAATATTAATAATATGTCTAATAAATTTATTATAATAAATACTTAGTAAATGTTATTTAGATTAATTAATGTGAAATGAATAAATTGAGTATTGGGGCCTGTGTTTGTGGTAAAGTGAACTAACTGGTACACTCAATAATTAAATCCTCATGTTGCTTTTATTCCAATAATATAAATGGGTTAGTGAAATATCAAAGAAGAAATAGGATTTTCATGGTTTTAATATTACAATTTATTCAAGTATAGATATATGAATAACTATCTACTGCAGATTGGAATTATCTGTTTAAATTATCGTGTTAAATACTTGAATGTTGGTTGTTATTATTAAATATTTAGATATATTGAATATTTCTGTTGTTGGTTTTATAAATAATTCTTTTAAATGTCTTGTTTATTTGTTAGGTTATTTATAGTGATATATTTAATAGATTGATTTGCTGTATGATTCTTTAGATTATTAAGTAAATACAAGTTGAAGGTTTATATGGTTAATATTATAAGTTAATAATCTTGAGAGAAAGTTCTTTTAATTTAATAGATGCTATAAATTAATAATCTTGAGAGAAAGTTCTTTTAATTTAATAGATGCTATAAATTAATAATCTTGAGAGAAAATTCTCTTAAATCAGTAAATGCTATAAATAGATAATCTTGAGAGAAAATTCTCTTAAATCAGTAAATGTTATAAATAAGTAATCTTGAGAGAAAATTCTCTTAAATCAGTAAATGCTATAAATAGATAATCTTGAGAGAAAATTCTCTTAAATCAGTAAATGTTATAAATAAGTAATTTGAGGAGGAATTTCCTTTTTAATTCAGTATTTATAAATTTATTTATGTGGTGTATAAGCACAAGAATTTTTCAATTTCTAGGAATAGTACAATAGCTATCACAAATTAATTTTATTAGTATAAGAAAGTATGGTTGTTTTCCAAACAATTGGTTTAAATTAAGTTAAATGAAGTATATTAGTATAATGTGGTGTATGGGCATATAAAGTTTTGATCTTTAAGGGAAAGGTTCAAATCCTTTTTTTGTAAAGAGTTTTAAGTTAATTTAAACTGTAAATTTTCAAGGTTTATGATAAATATAAATATATTTAAATTCTGTATGAGGTGGTCGAAATAGTAGTCGATAGATTGTAAATCTATTAATAAGTAGTTTACTTTCTCATGGTTTTGTATTTTATTTTAAAATATTAAATTGCAAATTTAAAGAAACATGATTATGTTAAAACTTAATTTGAATATAAATTATTGAATAAAGTAAGCTAAGATAAAGCTGTTGGGTTCATACCTCAAAAATGGATGTTGTAGTCTCTTTATTATAGTAAATTTGACCTTAGTTTGATTTTTAATTATTATAATTTTATACATGTTAGGTTTGATGAAAAAATATTCGATTTTTATAAAGGTGTATATAAATTTATAGTGTTTAATATAGTTGTAGAATGTATACTTAGTTTATTAATGTTGTTATGTGATATTTATTATGACTATATTTATAAAATGTTCAGTATATATAATTATACAATAAATGAAAGTTTTATATAGAAATTATATTTGATAATTGGTTAAATTTGTGCCAGCATCTGCGGTTATACAGATAATTTAAATTAAGAATATTTGGTTTAAATTAAAGTAATGATAAAATTCGATTTTTGAAAATTATTATAATTGGTTTTTAGGTAAAATTTTTAAATTAACTTGTTCCTTTCTTTTTTCTTTATTATTAATTCTTTGAAAATTCAATTATAAACTAGGATTAGATACCCTATTATTTTGATTTATAAAAATTGGTAATACCTAAGTATTATGAAAATATTATTTTGTATTAATATTTTGTTATTTAAAACTTAAAAGGTTTGGCGGTTTTACATATCCAGTTAGGGGAGTTTGTTAATTGATTTGATGATCCTCGTTTTAAACTTACTTTTTTTTGTTATATTTATATATACAGTTTGTGTATTGCTGTCGTTAGTTTATGTTTTGAGAATTATTAAAAGACTAGAAAATGTATTGATTTATATGTTAAGTCATAATGCAGCTAATAAAAAAGGTTTAATGAACTACTTTAATAAATTTTATTAAATATCCGGATTTTAAAAATTATATTTTATTAGAAAGGTGGACTTAATAGTAAATAATAATTAGTGTGTATTATTGAATTTGGTTTTGTAGAGTGTACATATCGCCCGTCACTCTTGTTAGTAAGATAAGATAAGTCGTAACATAGTAGAGGTAGTGGAAATTGTTTCTGGAATAAAATTATTACAAGAATTAGCATAAAGTAATGTATCTCACTTACATTGAGAAAATATTTGATTATTAATTATTTTTGAAATTTAATTTTATTTTTATTAATTATAATATTAATATAAAAAGTTTGTTATTATTTAGTAGATAGATGGGAAAAAATTTTTAGTTTTTGTACTGAAAAGGATAAAGTAAGTTTATTTTGTTATAGTAAAAATTATATTTTGTATCTTTTGCATAATAGTTTAATAATATAATTGTTTGATAATTATTTCTCGAAATAGAAGGATTTATATATTAGATTTTTATTTTAATCATAAAATAATTAAAATGAAAATGTTTGTTAACGTGGTATAGTTATATAATTAATAATATATGGTAGTGAAATGCTATTCGATTTTTAAGATAGCTAGTTTATTATTATATCATTTTAGTGAATATTGGAATAAATTATTTAGGTAAATTATTTTGATATATATATTGGGGGATAAGCTTCTTATAAGTTAGTAAGATTTTGTTGTTGTTTTATTTAGTATTAAAGTTGAATTAATAGTTTTTTTTATATTAATAATAATGTTAGAATAAAGTAAAGTTATTTAATCTTTATTATATTAAGATAGTAAATGATTTTTAATTATTAAAAATTAAATATAATGTTAAAATGAGTATTATATTGATGTATATATTTATAATTAGTATATTTAATTTAATTAGAATTATTAGTGGGGTATATCATAAAAATTAATTAAGATAAAGGAATTCAGCAAATATTAATTTCGCCTGTTTATCAAAAACATGTCTCTTTGAGAAATTAATAATAAAGAGTTTGGCCTGCTCAGTGAGATTTTTAACAGCTGCGGTATTATAACTGTACTAAGGTAGCATAATAATTTGCCTTATAAATTAGGGCTAGAATGAATGGTTTGACGAAAATTATACTGTCTCTATTTTAATTGATAGAAATTAATTTTTATAGTGAAAAAGCTTAAATAGTTTAAAGGGACGAGAAGACCCTATTGAGCTTTATATTAGTTGTAATAAAATATAATTTATTTAATTAATTAAATTTATGTTTATTATGTTTAATTTTGGTTGGGGTGATCAAGGAATAAGATAAATATTATTTAACTTCCTTAAAGAATTAATTTTTTAGAATAATTAACCAATGATATTGCTTATATGATAAGTTACCATAGGGATAACAGCGTAATTTTTTTGGAGAGTTCATATTAAAAAAAGAGATTGCGACCTCGATGTTGGATTAAAATAACCATATGGTGAAGAGGCTTTATATGGTGAATCTGTTCGATTTTTAAAATTTTACATGATCTGAGTTCAAACCGGTGAAAGCCAGGTTGGTTTTTATCTTTTAAATTTAATTTTTATTTAATTTAGTACGAAAGGATTGATTATAATTAATTTTATATTAATTAATTAGAATAAGTAAGTATAAAGTTGACAGAAATATGTGAGTAATTTAGAATTATTTTATAAAAGGAAAGCTTTTACTTTATAATTTTATAATATATGTTTATTTATATTAAGATGGCAGAGTTAGTGTGAAGGACTTAAGATTCTTTTAGGAAAATTGTTTTGTATTTTCTCTTAATAATGTTTGTAGAGCTTGTTTCATATATTATTTCATGTATTTCAGCTTTATTAGCGGTTGCTTTCTTTACTTTGTTAGAGCGAAAAGGGTTAAGATATTTTCAATTACGTAAAGGTCCAAATAAAGTGGGATTTATAGGTTTACCTCAACCTCTTGCTGATGCAGTTAAGTTGTTTAGGAAAGAATTTATTAAACCTATTATAATTAATTTCTTTCCTTTTTTGATTTGTCCTCTTTTGAGATTGTTTTTTGCTTTATTTTTGTGGTTATTATATAGAAGGTACTTTGTTGTAGCTTTAGGGGGAATAAGGATGATATTATTTCTTTGTTTATCTAGAGTTGGGGTTTATTCAGTAATAGGTGCAGGTTGATTTTCTAATTCTAAATATGCATTATTAGGTGCTGTTCGAGCAGTTGCTCAGAGAATTTCATATGAAGTTAGAATATCTTTAATTTTAATAAGATGTTTATTAGTTGTAGGAAGAATTAATTTAATAAATTTATTAAGATATCAATATTTATGTTGGATTATTTTTATTAATTTTTTTATATTCTTAATATGGATTGTGTCTAGGATTGCTGAAACTCATCGAGCGCCTTTTGATTTTGCTGAGGGAGAATCAGAGTTAGTTTCTGGGTTTAATGTAGAATATGGATCAGTAGGATTTGCTTTATTATTTATGGCAGAATATGGTAATATTTTGTTTATAAGTTTTTTATCAAGAAGTTTATTTTTAGGAGGGGGAGCTATTATTATAACATTTGGGTTTAGAATATCATTAATAGTTAGACTTATATCAGTATTATTTATTTGAGTTCGTGCAAGATACCCTCGATATCGTTATGATTTATTGATGTATTTAATTTGAAAAAGATATTTACCTTGTGTATTGATGATTTTAGTTTTTATAGTATCTTTTTGTAAAATTATGTGTTATTTTAGTTAATCAAGAAATAGTTTAATATAAAATAATAACATTGGAAGTTATAGATTAAAAAAAGTAAATTTTTATTTTTTGATATGGGTTTAATAATAATTTTTTCGATTGGGTTTTCTTTAGTTAGAATGTTGATTATTTTAATTCAGCCTTTAAGATTAGGGTTTGTAATTATGATAGTTAGAATTTTTATAAGGGTTTCAATTTCTTTTTTTATTTATTCTTGATATGGATTCATGTTGTTTTTAGTATATGTAGGGGGATTGCTAGTAATATTTATGTATATTGTTAGTTTAATTCCTAATTTAATTTTTGTTTCTAAAGGATTATTATTATATTTTTTAGTATTAATTTTAGGATTTTTTATAATAAATTTATATAGAATGCTTAAATATATAGATTTAGGAGTGGTAGATATTACTCTTATGGAGATAAAAGTATTAAGAATGGGGGTGTCAAGGTTAGTGATAAGAGATTATAATTTTATAAGTTATGTATTTTTGGGTATTTTATTGTTACTAATTTTAATTAGGGTGGTGAAAATTTGTTATTATTGTGAGGGTCCTCTACGTGTTTTTAAATATAAATATGCTTAGTTCTTTACGAAAAACACATCCTGTTTTGCAAATTATAAATGGGGCATTAATTGATTTACCTTCTCCGGTAAATTTATTTATTTGATGAAATTTTGGTTCTTTATTAGGGCTTTGTTTAGTTATTCAGGTTATAAGAGGTTTATTTCTTGCTATACATTATACTTCATGTATTGAATATTCATTTGATTCAGTTATTCATATTATGCGTGATGTAAATTATGGGTGAGTGTTACGATATATTCATGCAAATGGTGCTTCTTTCTTTTTTATTTGTTTATATATTCATATTGGTCGAGGTTTATATTATGGGTCATATTTAAAAATTTCTACATGAAACGTAGGGGTTTTACTATATATTTTAGTAATATTAACAGGATTTGTGGGTTATGTTTTACCTTGGGGTCAGATATCGTTTTGAGGAGCTACAGTTATTACTAACTTGGTTTCTGTTGTTCCTTATATTGGTGAGATTTTAGTTTATTGAATTTGAGGTGGGTTTTCTGTTGATAATGCAACATTAAGTCGGTTTTTTTGTTTTCATTTCTTGTTTCCGTTTGTTATTATGGGGTTAGTTGTGTTACATTTTTTATTTTTACATGAAACTGGTTCATCTAACCCTTTAGGATTAAATAGGGATTTAGATAAAATTCCTTTTCATCAATACCATAGGTTTAAGGATATATTGGGGTTTTTAGTAATGATATTTCTATTAGTTGAATTAAGATTGTTATTTCCTAATATATTAGGAGATGCTGAAAATTTTATTCCTGCAAATCCTTTAGTGACTCCTATTCATATTAAACCTGAGTGATATTTTTTATTTGCTTATGCTATTCTTCGTTCTATTCCTAATAAATTAGGTGGGGTAGTAAGATTAGGTATGTCCATTATTATTTTGTTTTTTTGCCCCTTATTTCATGTGAGAGGGTGTACTGGTTTAAGATATAATTTTTTATCACAGTTTTTTTTTTGATACTTAATTGGAGTTTTTTTTATTTTAACATGAATTGGAAAATGCCCAGTTGAGTATCCTTATGAAATAATTGGACAAATTTTTAGGGTTATATATTTTTCTTGTTTTTTAATTCGCCCAGTTATAGACATCTTATGAATAAATATTTTAGAATATTAGGTTATATTGGATAAAGAAAGTTTTGAAAACCTTCTGAAAGTGTTCAATTCACTTGTAATCTTAAAGAAAGAGTGAGTTATAAAAATATAGTGATATTTAATTTTGGTTTACAAAACCAACGTTTTTAAACTATTATAACATTTATGATTATAAATAATGGGTTATTAATTGGAGTATATATATATGTTTGTGGGTTAATTGTTTTAATCTTTCAATGGAAACATATTTTAAACATACTATTAGGATTTGAAGTGTTGACATTAAGGGTGATTTTTATATTTTTGTTTTCTTGAAGGTTTATTAGTTTTAATCTCTATTTAGTAATAATAATAGTTGTATTTAGGGTATGTGAAGCCACATTAGGATTATCTTTATTGGTGAGATTTATTCGTTTACATGGAAATGACTACGTAAAGAGATTTAGGATGTATAAATTATAGGCATGTGTATAAGATTTTTTTTTTTATTTTTTTTTAATAAAAATTGAAGTTGAGAGTTACGTTTTTGGTTTATTATGATTTTTAGGTTTTTGTTTTTAAAAAATTTAATGGTTGATGGGGGGATATATATATATTATTTTTATTTAGACTATGTTTCTAGTGTTTTAGTATTATTGAGATTGTGAACAAGAGGCTTGATACTATTATCTAGATATTATTCTGTTAAGATTAATAATAATAAGGTTACTTATTTCTCTTTTTGTGTATTAGTACTTTGTTTTGTTATTATTTTATTCTTTGTTGTTGAAAATTTATTATTGTTTTATTTATTTTTTGAAGTGTCATTAATTCCGACTCTTTTATTGATTTTGGGGTGAGGATATCAACCTGAGCGGTTACAAGCTGGGATATATATAATGTTATATACTGTTAGTGCTTCATTACCTTTATTATTATGTATTTTAATGATTGGTTATCGTGAGGGAATTTATGATATAAATGTATTTATGTTGTTATGGTTAAATGATATGGATGTATTTTGATTTTTTGGTTTATTACTTGCTTTTTTAGTTAAATTACCAATGTATTTTTTTCATTTGTGGTTACCAAAGGCTCATGTTGAGGCTCCTATTTCTGGTTCTATAATTTTAGCTAGGATTTTATTAAAATTAGGGGGATATGGGTTTATACGGTTTTTAATATTATTTAATTTTGTGGTGGGTGATTATATAAAGTTATTGGTGATTATTTGTTTATGGGGGGGAGTTTTAACTTCTATTATTTGTGTAGGGCAGAGTGATATAAAAAGATTAATTGCTTATTCTTCAATTGGTCATATAGGCGTAATGTTAGTGGGTTTACTAAGAGGGTTCTTAATTGGTTGAGAAGGGGCCTTATTGATGATAATTAGTCATGGATTATGTTCTTCAGGTTTATTTTGTGTGGGAAATTTAATTTATGAGAAGATAAATAGACGAAGGTTATACTTATGTGGGGGAATAATTAATTTTAATCCAATAATAAGATTATTTATATTTCTTTTATGTATTTGTAATATAGGAGCCCCACCTTTTGTGAGGTTGATAAGAGAGATTATGTTGTATATTTCTATATATATATATAGATTTGTTCTATTATTTTTTGTAGTAATTTTAGTATTTATGGGTGGGTTATATAATTTATTATTTTATGTGGTGTTACATCATGGGCAAATTATAAGATTTATAAAGGTAATGGTAGTGATAAAAAGAAATGAGAATTTGTTATTAGTTTTACATATTATTCCTTTATTTATATTTATTCTTAATGTTAGATATATTAGAAAAGTTGTTTTTTAGGTAAAGTTAGTTTATGAAAAATATTAAGTTGTGGGCTTGAAGAAAAAAGTTAATTTTACTTTACTATGAATAAAATTAAAATTGAGGTTTTTTTTAGCTTACTGTTGTTAAGATTTTCTTTTTGTTTAATTATGGGTTTTATATACTTAATATTAAATAATTGTTGTTATATTGTTTCTTGAGAAATTTTTAGAACTATAAGTTTATTTGTTGAGTTGGATATTTTGTTTGATTGAGTAAGTTGTAGATTTAGAAGACTTGTATGTTTAATTTCTAGTTCAGTATGTATTTTTAGAGTTAGGTATATGAAAGGGGATATTAATAAAAATCGATTTATAATGGTATTAATATTATTTGTATTATCAATAAATTTTTTAATTTTTATTCCTAGTTTTATTAGGTTGATTTTGGGTTGAGATGGTTTAGGTTTGGTTTCATTTTGTTTAGTAATCTACTATCAAAATAATAAGTCTTTAAGAGCAGGAATATTAACTGTTTTAATGAATCGGGTTGGGGATTGTTTTATTTTGGGAGGTATTAGTATTATAGTTTTATTAGGGCATTGAAATTATTTATGTATTTGATATTTTTATTGTTTTGATGTATGTATATTTTTTGTAGTTGTGGCAGGAATAACTAAAAGGGCTCAAGTTCCTTTTAGTAGTTGGCTTCCTGCTGCTATAGCAGCCCCTACACCTGTTTCTGCGTTGGTTCATTCCTCTACTTTAGTAACAGCTGGGGTTTTTTTAATAATTCGATTTTATTATTGTTTAGAGAATGTAGATAATTTTAGGGAGTTTATTATTTTTATTTCTGTTATAACTACTTTTATATCAGGGATATGTGCTATTTATGAATTTGATATAAAGAAAATTATTGCTTTATCAACGTTAAGACAATTAGGAGTTATGATAATGTCATTAGGTATAAATATACCTATGTTAGCATTATTTCATTTATATACTCATGCTATATTTAAGGCTTTATTATTTTTATGTGGAGGGAATATTATTCATTGTTATAATGGATTACAAGATATTCGTTTGATTAGAGGTGTAAGTTATAATTTACCTTTAACTAGAGTTTTGATGAATATTTCTAATATGGCTTTATGTGGATTTCCCTTTTTAGCTGGGTTTTATTCTAAAGATTTAATTATTGAGAAGTTAATAAGAAGAAATATAAGTTTATTTATGGGGTTATTAGGGTTATTTGGGGTATGTTTAACTATATTATATAGAATTCGGATAAGTTTATTTATGATTTGGGGAAATGTAAGAAGAATAGTGTATTTAAATATAAAAGATAATGATATTTACATAATTATTTCTATATTGATTTTATCTTTTGGGGCAATATTTGGAGGAGTTTTAATTCAAAGTAGGATTATAAGATTTAATGAAGTAATTTTCTTACCTTTAGTTTATAAAGTATTAGTTATAGTGTTGTTAATTTTGTCATTATTAGTTTCATTAAGGGTTTGGGTAAAAATGAGTAGAGTTTATATTTATAATGTTTTGGGCTGATTTAATAGGAAGATGTGGTTTCTATCTTCTTTGAGAGGATACCCTTTTTTGGTTATAATAAAAGATGTTAGTAATATAAATTTAAAGGTGGTTGATATAGGTTGATTGGAGACTATAAGAGGACAAGGGGTTTTTTTGTTAGTTAGAAAAATTATATTTATTATAGAACGTTGAATAGTAGTAATATTCAATGTTTATTTGATTACTATTATTTTTATTATTATTATGTTTTATTTAAATAGCTTAATTAAATAGAGCATAACGTTGAAGGTGTTAAGGTGGTACTCGTACTTTTAAATAAGATGTAAATAATCATAAGTGTTTATCTACTGATGGTTATCAGAGTATAAAGTAATTAAAAGAGAGAAGATATATCCTTGAATAATAGCAATACCAATTTCAAAAATAAAATACCTAGTTTGAATTATAATTACGATTGGTGTAGATATAATGGAAATATTGATTAAGGAAAAAGATAATAGATTTCCAATAAGAGTTAAGATAATATGACCAGCTCTAATATTTGCTGCAATTCGAATTGCAAGGGTGATGGGTTGAACTGTGATTCTTACTATTTCAATTAATGGAAGGAATGGAATTAAAAAGGGGGGTGTTCCGGAGGGTAATAAAGATGCTATAGATGAATATATATTATTTTGGTATGAAGATATTATAAGGCTTAATCATAAAGGAAATGAGAGGGAAAATGATATTGCTAAGTGGGTAGTAGTTCTAAATACGTATGGAATTAATCCTATTATGTTAAAGTTAATGATTAATAAAAATAATGATGAAATAATTAGGGAAAATCCTCCTATATTTATTCTAAAGGAACGGGTAATTTGGGTATTAATAATTTGTTTAGGAATTATTATTGATGAAGTTATTTTTGAGGGATAAATTCAGAATGTTGAATTAATAAAAAAAAGTGATCAAATTGATAAAATTCAGGTTAGTGAATGAAGGGATATCGTTGTTGAGTTATGATCATCAAATGAAGAAAAAATATCTATTATCATTTTATCACTTATAGTTAATTTTTTTGGTATCTTGTTGTTTATTATTTATATTGTAATTATTAATATTATTTCATCATATAATAGATGAGTTAAAATATATTAAAATTCAAAATATGGAGAATAATATTATTCAATTTAATGGAGATAATTGAGGCATGTAAAAAGTACTACTAAATGTAGTGATTTAAATTTGACAAATTTATGTTATTTATTAACTAACTTTATATTAGTTGATTATATTATTGAGTCATTTATTAAATGAATTTATATTTACAATTTCGATAGTGATTGGTATAAAAGAGTGGTTTGCTCCACAGATTTCTGAACATTGCCCATAAAATAATCCTGGTCGTTTAGAAAATATGTTTAATTGATTAAGACGACCAGGAATAGCATCTACTTTAACTCCTAGGGATGGAATAGCTCATGAATGAATTACGTCAGATGATGAAATAATTATTCGTGTATTAGTTTTTATAGGTATAATTAAGTGGTGATCTGTTTCTAGCAGTCGAAAAGAACCTATATTTAACTCATTTGATGGAATTATATATGCATCAAATTCAATATTTATAAAATCTGAGTATTCATATCTTCAATACCATTGATGTCCTATTGCTTTGATTGTTAATAGAGGATTAATAGATTCATCTAATAAGTAAAGAAGTTTTAAAGAAGGAAGAGCCAGAAATAGGAGAATAATTCTTGGGACAATTGTTCAGATTGTTTCAATTTTTTGTCTTTCGGAGATTATTAATGATGAAAATTTATTAGTTATTAGAAGAATTGTAATATATATGACTAAAGTTAAGATGATTGTTAAGATAAATATAGTGTGATCATGAAAAAAAATTAGTTGTTCTATTAAAGGGGAATTTGCATCTTGAAATCCTAGTTGTCCTCATTGGGTCATAAATTATATTAAATAAATAGAGCTCCTGTTTCTATTTGATTATGAAAATCTACAGGTAAGCGGTTATCTCATTCTAATGATGTATTAAGATGATTAGATCAAATAATTGTTCGTTGAGAAATTAATCTTTCTCATACAATAAATATAAAGAATATAATAGATGTAAGAGATAAAAGAGATCCTATAGATGAAAATATATTTCATTTTGTGTATGCATCTGGGTAATCTGAATATCGTCGAGGTATTCCTGCTAATCCAAGAAAATGTTGAGGGAAGAAAGTAATGTTTACACCTACAAATATTATATAAAAGTGGGATTTAGTATATTGTTGATTAAGTGATAATCCGGTAATTAAGGGGTATCAGTGAGTAAATCCTGCAAATAATGCAAATACTGCTCCTATGGAAAGAACATAATGAAAGTGAGCTACAACATAATAGGTATCATGTAATATAATATCTAGAGATGAATTAGATAGTACAATTCCAGTTAATCCCCCTATTGTAAATAAGAAAATAAATCCTAGAGATCATAGTATTGGTGAAGAGTATTTAATAGGTGATCCATAAATTGTTGCTAATCATCTAAATACTTTAATTCCGGTGGGAATAGCAATAATTATAGTAGCAGCTGTAAAGTAGGCTCGAGTATCTACATCTATTCCTACAGTAAATATATGATGAGCTCACACAATAAATCCGAGAAGGCCAATAGATAATATAGCATAAATTATTCCTAATGTTCCAAATGTTTCTTTTTTTATTGAATAATGAGATACAATATGGGAGATTATTCCAAATCCTGGAAGAATCAAAATATAAACTTCTGGATGGCCAAAGAATCAAAATAAGTGTTGGTATAGAATAGGATCTCCTCCTCCTCTTGGATCGAAAAAAGTTGTATTGAAATTACGGTCAGTGAGAAGTATGGTGATTGCACCTGCTAATACTGGTAAAGATAATAGAAGTAGGATTGCTGTGATTAGAACTGATCATACAAATAAAGGAAGACGTTCTATTTGTATACCTTCTCATCGTATATTAATGATGGTTGTGATGAAATTAATAGCTCCTAAAATAGAGGAAATACCTGCTAAATGAAGAGAGAAAATTGCTAGATCTACAGATGGCCCTATGTGAGCTAAATTTCTAGATAATGGGGGATAAACAGTTCAACCTGTTCCTGCTCCTCTTTCTACTGCTGCTGAGGTTAAGAGGAGGGTTAAAGATGGAGGAAGTAATCAAAATCTTATATTATTTATTCGTGGAAATGCTATATCTGGTGCTCCTAATATTAAGGGAACTAATCAGTTTCCAAATCCTCCGATTATTACGGGTATAACTAAAAAGAAAATTATTACAAAAGCGTGGGCAGTAACAATGACGTTATAAAGTTGATCATCATTTAATAAAGATCCAGGTTGTCCTAGTTCTGTTCGAATTATTAATCTTAATGATGTACCTAGTAGGCCTGATCAAATTCCAAAAATAAAATATAATGTACCAATATCTTTATGGTTTGTTGAGAATATTCATCGCAT